AGATGTTGATCGTAAATAATAGGATTGTTTACGAAGAAAAACGAATAAAAATTCATATTCAGATACATAAGAATTATACAGGATCCGGAATAGTCTTTTATTTTCTTTTGAAAAAACGGAATTAGTCGGAGTAATAAAATTCAAATTATTCCAATTATGAAATTCATGGAGAAAGAATCGCAAAAAATGCAAAGAGGGAACATCTTGGATCCAGCATTGAAGGATTTGAACTAAGATTTCTAGATGAATAGGATAGGGTATTAGTATATCTAAGACATAATTTAAATGCGACAATTTGTCCTCTAGAAAGGGAAATATTGAATGAATAGATCGTAAATTCTGAGATTTGGGTATTTCTTCGGAGGAAGGTACTAATCGAAGCGAGAATGGAATTTCCACAATGACTGCAAAACCTTCTGATACCATTTGAGAATAAAAATTCGAATAAAAAGAATTGTTGTGCCCAACGAATCGATTTTGGTTAAAGTCATTCATTGAATAAATCAATGAATTCTGTTGATACATTCGAGTAATTAAACGTTTCACAAGTACGGAACTGGATTTATTGTCATAACCTAAACCCACAATTTCCATGGGTTCGTAAAAAATCGAACTATTTAACCCATGATCATGAGCAAGTGTGTAAATATACTCTTGAAATATAAGCGGATATAGGAAGTTTTGTTGCCGAGATCCATCTTTTTCTAAATATCCTTGTAATTGTAATTCTTCCATTTCAATTTCTCTATTTAAAACGGAGACAGGGGGGCGTGTCTTGGGTTATCAAATGATACATAGTGCAATATAATATGGTCAGAACAGGGTATAGATTATGTATATACTATAATAGATAGTATACTATCTACTCAGTATAAATCAAAAGATATACCTATACCCCGAGACGGGGAGTCCAATCAACAGATCTCTTTCCTATCTTTTTAGCTCCAATTGGAATTGGTTTATGTTTATTATAATAAACAGAGGGTCCAAGATCCTTTATTTTTGCAACCCGGTCGCTCTTTTGATTTTGGAATAAATTAGATTCTCTTTATCAGTATACTCTTTCTTCTACACATCTGTCTCCAATTCATAATGGAGAATAGTTAGGATTCAAAAAAAAAAAAGAATCAATGGTCCACTCATAGGAGAACCCTTTCCCGCATCAGGCACTAATCTATTTTAACGTCTAATTAGATTGGGTAATCATTCAAATTAAGAACATAAGCTCGTTGCTTTTTGTTTTACCAGAATTGGAGCCATAGGACTCTATCCATTTATTCATTAGACCAAATTGTAAATTTGAATTGATTTTGTCCCTTTCAAAAAATCAACACAATATTTTGTAACGATCTAGTAAGGATAAATTCAAAGTTCTATTTGAATAAAAAAAATAGATTAATAAATCAATTTATATCTTATTACGACATGCTGTTTTTTCCTTCATTACCTTTCAGGATCAGTCGTGGTCTTATAGACTCTACCAATAGTCTGGACGAATTCGTTGCTTCATCCAAATGTGTAAAAGATCATAGTCGCACTTAAAAGCCGAGTACTCTACCATTGAGTTAGCAACCCGGAAAATCAAAAATATATCAAAATATATATATTAGTGTTAGTGTAGATACGATCGAAATGCAAAAATTGAATTGGATTGTACTGCGGAGGACTCCGTCAAAATAAAAACATTGAACTAGCAACAAATCGAAATGTAAAAGAAAGATTTGTTGATCAATTTGTAATTGTAATAAACATAAAAATATAAAAATGAGCGGATCGGATTAAAAAACAATAGATTCCCAATCCGATATAGATTTTCAAATTGACACCCATTTTTCTCTTGATCCATTGTGTATGTTTTTTTGTTGTTAAGAAAATACGTCTTGTATTACAATAAATCCAGCAAAACCCTCCCTCATTTGATTTAAGTGAAGGAAAGAACCAATATGGGGTAGGGATAAACGGATTTATTTATCTACGATCGAATTATATTGGTTCAATACAACATTGTCAATATGAATGGAATATTGAGAAAATCCATTGTTTTTTTTTTTTTCTAAAAAAAAAAGCCTTGCGTTGGATTGGCATAAGAGAAATAAGAAATTTGAATGGAAAAATAAGGAAGGGATAGAGAAAAAATCTCGAGCTCATTCAATCAATAGAGATCTCATAAGAAAAATGTATCCCGCCTTTGTCGGTAAATTCCGGGGAAATAATTACACAAAGATAGAGGCTAGTTACCCTCTATCTTTTTTTTTTACTTTTATTTTTATTTTGAATTTTTATTGAAATTTTCAAATTTTTAATGAAAATTCATAATTAACTCGAAGTTCCTTCTTTAAAGAATTCTGCCTTCCTTAAAATATCATGAACAGTTACTGTAGGTTGAGCGCCCTTTTTAAGGAAATATAGAATAACAGGAACGTTTAAATAAGTTTGATTCTTTATCGGATCGTAAAAACCCACTTTTCGAAGATCTCTTCCGTCTCTTCGGGATCGAACATCAATTGCAACGATTCGATAGATGGCTCATCGGGATAGATGTAGATAAACAATTCACCCCCCCTAGAAACGTATAGGAGGTTTTCTCCTCATACGGCTCGAGAAAAATGATTCTAATTTCTGTATATTTAAGTATATAATTGGCCCATGGATCTATAAAATCATAAATTAGAATATGATTTCAGTGGTTTTTTCTTATTCCTTACAGAAAAAGTAAATCTCAGTCGTACTCATAACTCAAGTTGAGTAATTCTGAAAGAGTTCGAGGGGAACTCCTTAGACATTTATTGAGCTGTCTCTAACCTCCTTTGTTTATCTCGTCTCGAATCTTTTTTGATTCTTCATTCTGATTCTGATACAATTGTTGAGACAATTGAAAATAGTGTTTCCTTGTTCCGGAATCCTTTATCTTTGCTTTGTGAAATCATTGGGTTTAGACATTACTTCGGTGATCCTTATTCCTTTCAAAACGGCAGCAACATACCTTTTGCGTTTTTTTTACTTGTTTTAATTTGACCCTTTCGATTTCTATATTGAGGATATACTTACAAAGTTGGTCCAACTTATTAATTGTCACTAACCCTAGATTCTTCCCCCCGATAAATGAATCAATACTTTTACTTTTTCTGCTCGAGCTTCATCATGTACTATTTAAATTAGTACCTAACACAAATTAGGTTCCTAGTGGAATAGAACAAACTATGTCGAGCTGAGAGCATCTTCATTCTTATAGAAAATGGTGGATGTCAGAATCCACAGCCGATCATGTCCTTCAAGTCGCACGTTGCTTTCTACCACATCGTTTCAAACGAAGTTTTACCATAACATTTCTCTAATTTCATTTCGAACCAATATAATATGAAATTGATTCAATATAGAATGATGAATAGTCATTGGGTCGAACGGTATATTATACTATAATAGTATTATTACTATATATATATACTCCATATTTTCTATCTATCTATGGATAGATAAGTATAAGTATTTTCTGGAGAGAGCTCAGAAACAATTTTGGAACCCCATATAAATTAATAAATTAATAAAAAAAAAAAAGATGAATAAACGAGTTTGCTTAAGACTTATTTTTATCTTTAATAGATTGTTCGGGACGACCAATCATGAAATGAAGGAGCCCATCTTTCTCGACTAAATAAGCTATAAACCTCAAAAGAAAAAAAAAAAAGAAAAAGAAGGACCTTTAAGGTATTTAAGATATTCCAAATCCCGGAACAAAATCATTTTAACTAAATAAGCTATTCCAATGACCTGGAAAGGTCGGAAGTTTCTCGACAATATCGATTTATCACACTTCTTTCGAGTACCAAAGATTCATATCATGAAAAATTCCGTAAAAATAGTTTAAAGAATCTCCGACTTCGGGTTATAGCCGGAAAACATATTTTCGTTCATGACTGAATTTGATCTCTAATTCAATCAACAAGTCGACGCACTCACAATGAATAACTCCAAATTTTTAGCAGATATCTCATTCACTAAAGAGGTACAAATTTTCATCATGTTCAATTGAATTATAAATTGTTTAATTTAAAACATAGATAGATTGGGAATAAAGTTTATTGGCTTTCATGGGCATGGAATAGAAAAGGTATCGTGTAAGGTAAGATTAAGGTCGTTATTCTTTCATCTGAAAAGAGAAAATCATACTCCTCTTATTCTTATTTTTTCGTATCTATCATATACAATATCTATCATATAAAATATTTTTCCCGTAAGTAATCCATAAGTAATTCTGGATATTTAAGGAATTTCGGATTCTTTTTCACTTAACCGAATGATTGTTACTAAAATAGGACAATAACAATACATAATATATAGACTTGTTCGTTCATTTATTCATTTATATTTATATAAAGATTTTCTTTTTCTTTAACAATTTTATGTGTACTGTCGGATACAATGTGATTCCATTTGTCGTTTCTGATTGAAACGATCTGGGACGGAAGGATTCGAACCTCCGAGTAACGGGACCAAAACCCGTTGCCTTACCGCTTGGCCACGCCCCATTTAGATTTCTATTCTACACTCATAAAGACTATTATTAGTTTTGGTTATTCGTCAATTCCAGCCCAACCCAAATAAGATACATACGGGAAATCTTGTTGCTAGGATTCAACATGACACATGTCGATATAGAATAATCAAAAATTTATTGATCATTACATAAAATTAAATTAAAATATTGTATGAAAGTATAATTCCTTGTATTCTCGTTTAAGAATAGAAAAAGGGGATTTTTTTGACCTGTCCTTTTTATTTTTACCTTATATTATATTTTATATATTATATTTATATTATATGTTATATTATATAAAGTAACTCAATCAAAATCAAATTATCTAATCTACAAGAAACAAATTTTTGTTATGCTTAATATCTTTAGTTTAATCTGTATCTGTCTTAATTATGCCCTTTATTCAAGTAGTTTTTTCTTCGCCAAATTGCCCGAGGCTTATGCCTTTTTCAATCCAATCGTAGACGTTATGCCCATCATACCTTTATTCTTTTTTCTCTTAGCCTTTGTTTGGCAAGCCGCTGTAAGTTTTCGCTGAGATCTTTAATACTTTCCTAAATTCATGATTTTTTTGATCAAAAAAATTAATAAAATTGGATAGTCTTACATTATGAATTATGAACCCTCGATTCAAAAAATAGAAATTTGTGATATTGAATAACCATAGTAATTAATTTGAATCCATTTATTTCCTTGTTCTGACTCTGACCTTCCAGTGAACAAAGACTTTATTAGGTCTTCCACAATACCTAATTATAATTGTGGGGGTAACAAGAAAAATTTTCTAACGAAGGACTCAGAATCTTATTAAAAATAAATTAGTGAAAATTTTTTTTTTTATTGTGATTGTGAGGTGTCATGTTAAAATAGCATATGTGGTCCAAAAAAATTAGTTAATCCATTCCCATAAAAAAAAAAATCTTGGAGATTGTGTAATGCTTACTCTCAAACTCTTCGTTTATACAGTAGTGATATTCTTTGTTTCTCTCTTCATTTTCGGATTCTTATCTAATGATCCAGGGCGCAATCCTGGACGTGAGGAATAACCATAAAATCTTTTTTGTTTTTCCTTTCTTTTTTCTTATTTTTTTGATGATAAAATCTAAGGGATTGATTGATATTTTTTCGAATTTGAAAGTTTCAAGTGATTAGATAGAGCGGAGAGAGAGGGATTCGAACCCTCGGTACAAATAATTCGTACAACGGATTAGCAATCCGACGCTTTAGTCCACTCAGCCATCTCTCCAAATTCCAATTTGGAAAATTTTTCATGTGATGTGACACGTGAAGTTGAAGTAAAGATTGATCAAAAAAACCCAGTTTTCTTTCCTTATTAGAAGGATAGAAAAATAACATATAACCAATATAAAAATATAAAATAGAAAAAAAAAAAAAAAGAGAATTAATTATATAAATTCTATAATTATATATAAATATATATTAAGATTATATAAATATATATTAAGATATCTACAAATTTGATCCGCAATTCAATTTATATAATGATTCGAAAGAGATATCACCAATAGAAAAAATGCCTTATTGATTTTGTACAAAAGATTTATTCCCCCGGCCCAATTTAAGTACTGGAGTACTGGCCGGGCCATTACTTAATTTTTAGTTTCAATGAATCAATCATTCATGGATCAACCAATTCAATTATGATTTGATATCAACTCATAAATACTTGTTATTGTTATTAAAGAAGCAACAAGGCCAATTTCCATCCCCATTCCTATGATGGAAGTTTCATCATTTCTTATTAATAATAAGAAATATTTTATATTTTCATTTTCTTCTTAATGTTCTTTTTTTTTTTTTTATTCTTTTATAAATAAAAATTTACTTACTGGAAAAAGTGGACTAAAAAAACACATACATATATTAAATAAAAAATAACCTCAACTTCAACTATATAATATATAAACATACATATTTTTCATATTGATTATTTATAATCAATTATAAATAGATCATTTACTTGTTCAATTAAAAGAACAAGCTTTATTTGAACACTTGAGATCAATTGACCTAAATTCATAAGATCTGAAAGTTTAAAGGAAAGTCGAAAAGAACTGTGTATACAGAATTGATCATTTGGATGATCCGGCTTCAATGACTCCTTCGGACCGGGACTCTCAGTAATGACTTCCCAGCAAACGAAAAGTATAATTATAACTTTTTATCTTATTTAAATAAGATAAGCTTTTTGCTATTCACCTATTTTTTTGATCAAGTTTCCGGGGGGCAAAATACACGTAAACACTATTATTTTCATGATTCTGATGCTATCTTAATTGTATCTCATCTCTTTGTTCGACAAATGTTCCTCCATTTATATACAATATATAAATTGTAGCGGGTATAGTTTAGTGGTAAAAGTGTGATTCGTTCTATTAACAACTTAAATAGTTAAGGGGTCTTTCGGTTTTTTCATATTCCGAATCAAAACTTTATTTCTTAAAAAGGTTTAATCCTTTACCTCTCAATGGCATATTTGAGGAAGAATATACATTCTCACGATTTGTATCCAAAGGTCAATTATAAATTGAATAAAGATCAAATTGGATTATGGAATCGTGAAGCATAATTTTTTTGCATTGGATCAACTCTTCCAATTGAATGAGTATGAGTCAAGGATACATGGATAAAGATACAAAAGTTTATTTCCAATCGTAACTAGATCTTCAATTTTTGTGTTGTAAAAGGGAGATTGAAGCTTTTAGCTAGAAAACGGTGGTTTTGGTTTACTAGAACCATCGGCATATTGTTTCCGCTCGGTGGAAACCAAATTCTTTTCCTCAGGATCCTGTGAGTAGAAATAGGGAACGAAGAAACTAGACAGAGTTGATATAATTCTCCTCCTCTAGAGGGATCATCTAGAAAGCGAGTAGATTTGAATGAATTCAGATAAAAAAGCTGACATAGATGTTATGGATGTCATTTTATTTCTGGGAATACATCGA